TTGGGTCAATCCAATAAAGAGTAAAACAAAAAAAAGATTCCTTTTAACATTCTTATATCTATAAATAGAAGAAAAAATAGTTTATTTATTAAATTTATTAATATTTAATATTTAATTATATATATATATTAAATTAATTAAGATTTGATCTAGATTAAATGAACTCAATGATTCAGTTATTAAAACGAAATTGAAATACATCTATGCATAATATTATATCTGAATAGAATTCAAATTGAACTCAAAATCTTTAATTTGAATTTATTTTATTATTCGCGAGGAGCTGGATGAGAAGAAACTCTCACGTCCGGTTCTGTAGTAGAGATGGAATTCAAAACAAACCATCAACTATAACCCCAAAAGAACCAGATTCCGTAAACAACATAGAGGAAGAATGAAGGGAATGTCTTATCGAGGTAATACTATTTGTTTTGGTAAATACGCTCTTCAGGCACTTGAACCCGCTTGGATCACATCTAGACAAATAGAAGCAGGTCGACGAGCAATGACACGAAATGCACGTCGCGGTGGAAAAATATGGGTTCGTATATTTCCAGATAAACCGGTTACAGTAAGACCCGCAGAAACACGTATGGGTTCAGGTAAAGGCTCTCCCGAATATTGGGTAGCGGTTGTTAAACCTGGTCGAATCCTTTATGAAATGGGTGGAGTAACAGAAACTATCGCCAGAAGGGCTATTTCAATAGCAGCGTCCAAAATGCCTATACGAGCTCAATTTATCATTTTGGGATAAAAAAGAAATAGGCCTTACTTAAAAACTTAAAAATAGTGGGTGCAGGTTTCTTTTTTTGGACAAATAATATTTCTTTTTTTCTTCGACCTTTGTATTGTAAAAAACAGATAAAAAAATGATATGATTCAACCTCAAACCCATTTGAATGTAGCAGATAACAGCGGGGCTCGAGAATTGATGTGTATTCGAATCATAGGAGCTAGCAATCGTCGATATGCTCATATTGGTGACGTTATTGTTGCTGTGATCAAAGACGCAGTTCCAAACATGCCTCTAGAAAGATCAGAAGTTGTCAGAGCTGTAATTGTCCGTACTTGTAAAGAACTTAAACGTGACAACGGTATGATAATACGATATGATGACAATGCTGCAGTTGTGATTGATCAAGAAGGAAATCCAAAAGGAACTCGAGTTTTTGGTGCGATTGCACGAGAATTGAGACAGTTCAATTTTACTAAAATAGTTTCATTAGCTCCCGAGGTATTATAAAATAAGACCACGATATTAAGGGTATTTAAAAGAAATAGATTAAGATTCATTTAGTAGATTTTCTCTCACGTATATACCTTTCAAAATTAATATTTATAAACAAACACGTAAAAAAAAAACATGTTGATTATATCGAAATTTGGAGGCACCAATAATTTTAATTAATCATGAGTAGTGATACTATTGCTGACATAATAACTTCTATACGAAATGCCGATATGTATAGAAAAAGCGTGGTTCGAGTAGCATCTACTAATATCAGCCAAAGTATTGTTAAAATACTTTTACGAGAGGGTTTTCTCGAAAATGTGAGAAAACATCGAGAGAACAACAAATATTTTTTGGTTTTAACCCTACGACATAGAAGGAATAGGAAAAGGACTTATAGAAATCTTTTAAATTTAAAACGGATAAGTCGGCCAGGTCTACGAATCTATTCTAACTATCAAAGAATTCCTAGAATTTTAGGTGGGATGGGGGTTGTAATTCTTTCTACTTCTCGAGGTATAATGACAGACCGAGAGGCTCGACTAGAAAGAATAGGCGGAGAAATTTTGTGTTATATATGGTAATCTTTCTAATATCCGATATGAAACTTCTTTTTTGTGAAAAAGAAAAGAGAAGGGGTGGGTTCTCTAATAGGGTTCTTCCTCCACTAGTTGATACTTCAAGGGGGTTTTACCTGGAATGAAAGAACAAAAATGGATTCATGAAGGTTTAATTACTGAATCGCTTCCCAACGGTATGTTCCGGGTTCGTTTAGATAATGAAGATATGATTCTAGGTTATGTTTCAGGAAAGATCCGACGTAGTTTTATACGGATACTGCCAGGAGATAGAGTAAAAATTGAAGTAAGTCGTTATGATTCAACCAGAGGTCGTATAATTTATCGACTCCGCAACAAAGATTCGAAAGATTAGGTGTTTTTTATTCTTTCGTAGGAATACGATTCGAAATCGAAAATTTCAAGAAACTTTTTTATTTCAAAAAGTGGAGTCAAAATTAAAGTAAGGAGTGGGAAATATGAAAATAAGAGCTTCCGTTCGTAAAATTTGTGAAAAATGTCGACTAATCCGTCGTCGAGGACGAATTATAGTAATTTGTTCCAACCCAAGACATAAACAAAGACAAGGATAATAAAACTCGTTAAAGACTACAAATTACAAATAGGGAATCTGTTTTGACATGAAATGGATATATCCATATATCTCTGACTCAAATTTATGAGATCATAAAATATGGCAAAAGCTATACCG